TGATAAATAAGCCTTTATCAACAAGATAAAAGATGAAATTCTTATTTTCGTGAAATTAGGCAAATAAAAAAAAATATCTTCTTCTCGTCATATATAATTAAAATCTATAAAATATAGAATTTTTTATCTTTCTATATCTTACGATAATCCTATTTTGACTAAGAATCCCTGCTGGATGGGATTCTAACAAACCCTTCAATATAAATAGGATCTAATTCGTTTTTAAGAAACTTTTTGCTTAGTAAATGAAATTCGAAGACAAGAGCAAAAAATGAAGAAAATTATATCTCATCCATATCCTTTCAAATCTTTCATGTAGAAAGACAAAAAACTACATTATATACTCACTTAGATAGGCTATACTTAATAGCTATTAAGTAATAATAATTCCAATTTAGAATTATCAAATTATAATAAGATATCTTTATATATAATAAGATATCTTTATATTATAAATATAAAATCTAAATAATAAATAATAATAACAGGTACAAATAGTAAATCGAGGTACCCATTCTATGACAACTCTTAACTTTCCCTCTGTTTTGGTCCCTTTAGTAGGCCTAGTATTTCCGGCAATCGCAATGGCTTCTTTATTTCTTCATGTTCAAAAAAACAAGATTGTTTAGAGCCGATGGCACACATCTATTTTTTTTTTTTTCAAAACTGACGTTTGTATCATAACACAGATATCCATTTAGCAAAATATGATATAAGTGGCTTCCGCCGAAAAACTCTTATGTCTCCAGAAAATGCTATGTTCTAGCGATTTTCAAATAGACTCGAATCGGCGGATGGCTTAACTGTAAAGTTGGTCTATCTATATGTATGTGGCTATCTTTAGTGAGATCATACGAAGGGTATGTTATTAGTTTAGATCTAACCAATTTAATGAATTACTCCTAAAGGTTCACATCAAACTAGTGCTAGTTGATGCGAGTTACTTCGGAAACAAACGGACTAAAGTCAAATTCATTTGGGGTATTCTCTCAATTCCAAAAAAAAGCAACGGGATCAAGTATGAGTTGTCGATCAGAACATATATGGATAGAACCTATAACGGGGGCTCGAAAAACAAGTAATTTCTGCTGGGCTATTATCCTTTTTTTAGGTTCATTAGGATTCTTGTTGGTTGGAACCTCGAGTTATCTTGGTAGAAATTTGATATCTTTATTTCCGTCTCAGCAAATAGTTTTTTTTCCACAAGGAATTGTGATGTCTTTCTATGGGATCGCGGGTCTTTTTATTAGCTCCTATTTGTGGTGCACAATTTCATGGAATGTAGGTAGTGGTTATGATCGATTTGATAGAAAAGACGGAATAGTGTGTATCTTTCGTTGGGGATTTCCTGGAAAAAATCGTCGGGTCTTCCTCCGATTTCTTATAAAAGATATTCAGTCCGTCAGAATAGAAGTTAAAGAGGGTATTTATGCTCGCCGTGTCCTTTATATGGATATCAGAGGCCAGGGAGCCATTCCATTGACTCGTACTGATGAGAATTTTACTCCACGGGAAATGGAACAAAAAGCTGCTGAATTGGCCTATTTCTTGCGTGTACCAATTGAAATATTTTAAGAAATGAGCCCAGAAATGAATGCTTTCTCAGCAGGAGGGCAAAAATGCAAGAATCCTCTCTTTCTAGAACATAACGTAATTGAGGTTTCTTTAGAACATTCATGCGAGTCAAAGCAGACATATATGGAACAAGTATAAAAAAACTCTTTTGGAGATCTTTTCTATGTATTGAAATATACACAACTCAATTCAATAAAAAAATAAGAAACAAATCGAAATATTTCATAATCAACCATTTTGAAATAAGGAAATTCCCCCCTTTTTACTTGTTGGAATTGATACTTTAGATTTAGATAGATCATATCTTGTAATTTTTTCAACGCTTCTTTTTATACTTTTTGTGCTCCTTAATGACCAAAAAATTGGTAATGATAACTAGCCAATTTCTGTCGTTTTTTGCCACTCATTTTTCACAATATTCTTCAGAAATTTCCCTCAATTATTCTATCCCTGACTACTCATAGTCAGTTAAATTTTTTCGAAATATTAGAGGTTTTGATATAATGATAGAAAAGGAGTTCTTTCGTCTCAAAATCTGATCTTTCATCTCAAAATCGGAATAATATTCATATTCGTTATTTAAAGCATATTCATTATTTAAAGTGGTTTTTCCGGGCATTCGTCGAAAAGAGATATGTGCTTCGAGTTTGACTATAGGGAAACAATATTTTTTGATTATTTATTCATTCGATTTTTTCGTCTATTTCTGTATTTTTTTTTTCTAGATTCAAGGCCTAACCACGAAATCGCAAATAAAAAAGAGTAAATAGATTCATAGGTTCGATAACTTGTACTAGAACTGATGCGTGAGAGAAATATTAGATTACATAGAGTCGACGAATGAGATGGGTTCATTAACAATTCACAGATGAAAAAATGGCAAAAAAGAAAGCATTCACTCCTCTTTTATATCTTGCATCTATAGTATTTTTACCCTGGTGGATTTCTCTCTCATTTCAAAAAAGTCTGGAATCGTGGGTTACTAATTGGTGGAATACTAGGCAATCCGAAACTTTTTTGAATGATATTGAAGAAAAGAGTATTCTAGAAAAATTCATAGAATTAGAGGAACTCCTATTCTTAGAGGAAATGATCAAGGAATACTCGGAGACACATCTAAAAAACCTTCGTATAGGAATTCACAAAGAAACAATCCAATTAATCAAGATACACAACGAGGATCGTATTCATACGATTTTGCACTTCTCGACAAATATAATCTGTTTCATTATTCTAAGTGGTTATTCTATTTTGGGTAATAAAGAACTTGTTATTCTTAACTCTTGGACTCAGGAATTCCTATATAACTTAAGTGACACAATAAAAGCTTTTTCTCTTCTTTTATTAACTGATTTATGTATTGGATTTCATTCGCCCCATGGTTGGGAACTGATGATTGGCTTTGTCTACAAGGATTTTGGATTTGTTCATAATGATCAAATTATATCTGGCCTTGTTTCCACTTTTCCAGTCATTCTAGATACAATTTTAAAATATTGGATTTTCCGTTATTTAAATCGCGTATCTCCATCACTTGTAGTGATTTATCATTCAATGAATGACTGAAAAACGATCTACCTAATCCAATTATAATGTTTCTTACTTTGCAGTTGTACATAAGCAAAGTATTGAACACTTTAGATTTCTACCCATCCCGGAGATTCATCCTATATTCCTATATATTAATCGAGTCAAATTATTCCAGTAAATAATAAATAACAGAATCGTGGATAGGAAACTCCATTAGTGACCTACCCCAATTTATTGTAGAAATTTTCGGGATCAATGATTGGACCATGCAAACTAGAAATACTTTTTCTTGGATAAAGGAACAGATTACTCGATCTATTTCCGTATCACTCATGATATATATCATAACTCGTACATCCATTTCAAATGCATATCCCATTTTTGCACAGCAGGGTTATGAAAATCCACGAGAAGCGACTGGACGTATTGTATGCGCCAATTGCCATTTAGCTAATAAACCAGTGGATATTGAGGTTCCGCAAGCGGTACTTCCCGATACTGTATTTGAAGCAGTTGTTCGCATTCCTTATGATATGCAACTGAAACAAGTTCTTGCTAATGGTAAAAAAGGGGCTTTGAATGTGGGGGCTGTTCTTATTTTACCAGAGGGTTTTGAATTAGCCCCTCCCGATCGTATTTCCCCCGAGATAAAAGAAAAGATGGGCAATCTGTCTTTTCAGAGCTATCGCCCTAATCAAAAAAATATTCTTGTCATAGGCCCTGTTCCTGGTCAGAAATATAGTGAAATCACCTTTCCTATTCTTTCCCCCGACCCCGCTACTAAGAAAGACATTCACTTCTTAAAATATCCTATATACGTAGGTGGAAACAGGGGAAGGGGTCAGATTTATCCTGACGGGAGCAAGAGTAACAATACAGTTTATAATGCTACAGCATCGGGTATAGTAAGCAAAATCCTACGAAAAGAAAAGGGGGGATACGAAATAACCATAGCGGATGCATCGGATGGACGTCAAGTGGTTGATATTATCCCTCCGGGGCCAGAACTTCTTGTTTCAGAAGGCGAATCTATCAAATTGGATCAACCGTTGACAAGTAATCCTAATGTGGGCGGATTTGGTCAGGGAGATGCAGAAATAGTACTTCAAGATCCATTACGTGTACAAGGCCTTTTGTTCTTCTTCGCATCTGTTATTTTGGCACAAATATTTTTGGTTCTTAAAAAGAAACAGTTCGAGAAGGTTCAATTGTCCGAAATGAATTTCTAAACTCGTGGATTTATCGACATCAAGTTTGTAAAAAGAACCAAATTCTTTTTAGTAATTATGATTATCTATGATAAAAAATGAAATTCTAAAAAGCCTTTTGTTTGTTTATACTCTTTTTCTACGAGATGCCGGGAATTCTTTGTACCACACTCCTAGCCATAGTATGTAGATTGTGAATAAGACTATTTGACTTGGCCCCTTCTTTCTTTTTTCTTTTTTAATCAAAATTGGGGTGATGTTATTATGTTGCTATTGTGAGATTGAAATGTCATAAAATGCATTTGATTCTAATACAATTCACTTCGGCTAGATCCTATCCAAAAGTAAACGCGAAATATAACGGATAAATATAAATGAAGGGAACAAATATTTCTGGGAGGGGTTATTCGTCTTCCTAGTCTTCGACACAAGAAAAGGATTTTTCACACCCTTTTCTTGTGTCGAAATAATAATGATTCTTTATACTGTTCGTCAAACATTCCTAGTGTTAGTTTCAATTTTTTACAGACGTATCAGAACGTTTTTTTAGAGTTGTTACGTATTTTATTTATTATTATATTATCTTATAATATTATAATAATTACATATACTATAAATATAAAAAGTGGTGGACAAACAAAAGAGGAGGGGAAAATTTGTTGAGTAAATAGAACTTCTTCAATGAAC